ATTTCAAATTTTATGGGTCTTAATTTAATAGATCAAATAAATTTTTTAAATTGAAAAATTTATTTGTATAATGACGTAGTTATTTTTATTGAGTCTATTATTGCATTTATAGTTTTTTCATTTATAATTAGAATAAGTTTGAATAAAAGATGGACTCAGAGAATAGGTCATTGATTTGCCTTAGAATTAATTTGAACTATTTCTCCAGTTCTAATTTTATTATTTTTGGGTCTCCCATCTTTGAAGATACTTTATTTTAGGGAGATTTATAATTTTAGAAGTTATTTATCTTTAAAAGTAATAGGACATCAATGATATTGAGAATATAGCTTTCCTGAATTTAATACTAATATCTTAAGTTTTCCTAAGGTACTAAGAGAACTTATTCGATTTGGTGAGAGAATTTTATTAGTTTTACCTTTTAATTTTAAAATTCGGGCAATTATTTCATCATCGGATGTAATCCATTCATGGGCTCTGCCATCAATGAGGTTCAAGATAGATGCTATTCCAGGTCGATTAAATTTCTATATAATGATGTTTATGATACCAGGTAAATTTATTGGACAGTGCAGAGAGCTATGTGGGACATATCATTCTTGAATACCAATCTATATTGAGACTACTTCAATTTCACTATTTTTTGAGTGAATAAAGAGTATTTAAATTAGATAAAGTGTTAAACATATTATTTTTGGATAATAATGAAATTCATCTATATTCAAAGTTTAAAACATTATAACTTACATTTATGATTTTATGAATATTGGAAATAAATTTTATTTTTTTTATATTAATTTTTTGTATGATTTTATTAATTTTAAATTATAAAATATTAGTTTTTTTTTTAATTATTATTGAGCTTATTAGGTTAACTTTAATTATTTATCTTATATATTTTATTAATTTTTATTTTATCTTTTTGACTTTATTTGTCCAAGTTTTTGAGTCTGTCATTTTAATTCTTTTAACATTTGATAATTTTAGTAATTCAAATATAATCGAAAATTTAATAAAAATTAATTATTAAATTTTTGAAATATAAAAATAATTCAAAGTTATTTGTGAAATTTCACTTTTCAAAAATTTTATTTGACGATAATATTTTGATTTTAGTGATAAGTTATTAACAATCATTAAACTTAATAGAAATACAAATAAGCTAAATAAAATTAATTTTATTCTATTTAACTGTAAGTCTATTAAATTTAAAGATAGCTCTGAAAAATAGTAATTTTTAAAAAAAAAAAAATTAGGGAATATTAATAAAAAAATAAATAATAAAGATTTTTTTTTTAGTTTAAATAGTTTTGATATTAATAGGGATAAGTAAAATAATATTAAAAATACCCCTGAAATTATAATAATTAAAAAAATCAATAATATTCATCTGGAATAAAATCTTTTTAATAAAAAGATTCAAAAACCTAATAATCCTACCATTGTTATTACTAATAAAGAAGGTGAAGAAAAAAATAATATTATTATAATCATTATAAATATAATTTTAATGGAGATTTTAGTATAAATAAATACCTTAGTTTTAAAAACTAAAAATTTCATCTTATTTCTATAATAAAAATAAAAATATTAAATGAATTAAAATGAATAAATATATAAATATATTTAACTTCAGATTAAACATTAGTAAATTAATAACTGTAAGATAAAAAATTTCTCAATAAAAAAAAATAGAAATTAAATATATTATTAAAAAAAAACCTATAAAATGAAATATTATTCTAAAAACTAAATTAAATTTGATTAAAAAAGTAAAAAATGGAGGTAAAGAGAATATTAGTAATAAAATAAATTTTAAATTTATTTTATTACTAATATTCTCTTTATTTTGATTCTTATATGATCAAAAAATAATAAATATTATTGTAGTTACTAATATGTAAACAATTGCTATTTTTAAAGATAGAAAAAAAGCAATAATTATTCAAAAAGAATCACTTATTAAGAATATAAATAAATTTGAAATTAAGTTCATTTTATTTCAAAATATATAAAAAATAATTAAAGGAAAAAAAATAATAATATTTATAAAATTTTTTATAAAAAATATAGTTATAAATATTATAGGAAGAAACTTGTGTAAAGTTATAAAAATAATAAAAATTTTCCAATTTAAATAAATATGAAGCTTCCAAAATATTTGCTGAAAAGGAGGAAGAGATATTTTTATAAAGAAGAAGAAAAAATAAAAAAAAAAATTTAAATTAATTAATAAATAAAATAGAAGCAGTAAACTACTTAATCTTTGTCACAGTAAGAATAATAATTTAATTACTTTTTTTTTTATTCATGTAATTAAAAATCAATTTAAAATTTCTAGTATCATCCAAAATCATCATCAAGAAAATAAATTCATACTAATTAATAATATAATTATATACATTATCAAACTCATCAATAAAACTCTATAAATAAAATAAGTCAAATTATATCAACAAAATGCCAGTATCATGCGATTATTTCAAATTTTCTAGAAAGAATATTTATGTTTTTATTTATTAAAAATAAAAATAAAATTATTAATGACCCAATTAAGACATGACAACCATGAAAACCTGTGCCTATAAAAAAAATAGAGGAGTAACAAGATATAAATCAACTAAATTCTAATAAATAATACTCTACTAATTGAAATGAAGAAAAAACTAAGCCTAAAATTAACGTTAATAATAAATAATAACTTATTTTTCTATTATTTATTATTAAGAAATTGTGACTAATTGTGATTCTTAAGCCTCTTCTTAGTAGTAATAAGGTGTTTAATAAAGGCACCCTAAGATAATCTACTAGGGGAATATTAATAGGGGGTCACATTCCTCCAGATTCAAGTGCATATATAAATATGAAATGAAAATAACTTCAAAAAAAAGAAAAAAAAAATATTATTTCTCTTATAATAAAAAATAATATTCCTATTTTAACCCTTATTTGTATTAATAAGTTTATTCTCCCAAGATATTTCGACTCATAAAATAAATTTAAAAATCAAATTAACATAATCATTAGTAAAAAAAAGAAAGAGTTAAAAAAATTAATTAAATTAAAACAAAAAAAATTAATTAAATTAAAGAAACAAAAAAAAATTCTTATTCTTATTATCAAAGGTAAGTAAGAATTATTTGGATTAAATTGTAAAAACAAAACTTATATAAATTAGGATTCGAAATCCTGCTAAAAGTTTATGCATCTATTCTTAATAGAGAACAATTTAAATTGATAATTTAAATTAAAATTTAAGATTTCAAGCTTAAGAATATAATTTGTTCTAAAAATAAATTCATTTAAAAATTTAAGAATAAAAAATTAAACAATTTAATTTAATTTAATATAATAAAATTTGGTTGATAATAGTGCCAGAATCCTCGGTAATACTTTAAAATTTACAATAAAATCTTTAATTTAATGTTAAAAACTAAAATTAGATTTAAAAATAATTAGTAAAACATATATTATTTTTAGAAATTTTTAACTAAAATAAATAATAAAAATAACTTGGATTAGATACCCAACTAATATTAATTAAACTTATTAAAGAACTTATTTAAAATTAAAACCTAATTTAGCTGGCAAAACTTAAATTATTTGGGAATTTTGAAAGTAAACGATAACCCTCGTTAAATTTATTTTATTTTATTCTAGTATAGCCGAATAAAAATAATTTAATTTTTACAAAAATCTATTTAAATTTCAGGTCTTTATAAGATAAAAATAAATTTTTTAAAGTTTAATTTTTAAAAAAAGAAATAATTAAATTAAATTTTAATTAATATAAAACTAAAAAGTAAAATTTATAAAATAAAATAATTTGAATATTTATATTAAGTTGGTACAAATTACCCGTCACCTGAATTTTATAATTGAGTAAGTCGTAGTATAGTAAGTTTATTGGAAGATGAACTTAATCTAAAATTTGTATTTTCTAAAAATACTGTATTTTTTATACTAAAGATTAAACTTTTATTCTCGAATTTTTAAATTAATTTGCAATTAATTAATAAATGAATTCGTTTTTAAAAATTTACTTATTAAATGAATTTCTAATTCAATGTAGGTAATACCTTAAGTAAAGTTAAAAATAAATTTTTTTTTACCATTTATTTTATTTTTTTTATTATTTATATTTTATTTAAAATTAAATTTAAATACAAATTTAATTTTATTTAAATAATATCCTAAGAATTGAAAATTCTTTATGCTATTACACTAATTATTTTTAAGCTCTTAATCATATCATTAATCTAAAAAAAAAAAAATAATAAAATGGTAAAAAAAAATTTATTTTTAATCTTTTTATCTTCAATCTTTTCATTATATTAATAATGAAAAGATTGAAGATAGCCCTAAAAATAAAAATAAATAAAATAAAAATAAATATAAAAAAATTTTTTAAAAATATAATTCTTAAACTTAAAATTTCTACAAAAAAAGTAAAAAATGGAGGAATTCCTAAATTTATTAAAATACTAATAATTAAAAAAATGAAAATTTTTGAGTTATTATTTATTATTATTATAAAAATTAAACGAGTTTTATTAATTGAATATAAAAATCCCCTAAAATAAAAAAGAATCCTTCTACTTAAAATATGTGCTATATTTAAATAAATAAATCTTAAATATCTATTCAAACTTATAACATTAATGATACTAATCGATAAAGATATATGAAAAACTGAAATCAAAGCAATTATTTTTTTAAAATCTGTTTGAAATAGACAAACTATCCTTCTAAATAAAACTAGATAAAAAATAATCCTATAATTTATTAAAGTAAATTCTAAGAATAAAATTATTTTCCAAAAACCTGCTCCTCCTATTTTCAATAATCCTCTAGCTAAAATAATTGAACCTATAGTAGAGGCTTCTGTATGTGCTTTGGGAAGTCAATAGTGTAAGGAGAATAAAGGAATTTTAACTAAAAATATTAAAACTATTATAAATTTACTAAAAAAATTTAAAACAAATATTGAATGTTGTATATTTGTAAAAAAAATTTTTATATTTATAATTATCACCAATAAACAGGGTAAAGAAAACAAGCATATATACACTATTAAATATAGTGATGCGGATAAACGAGCAGGATTTAATCCTCATCTTATTAAAAAAATAATTATTGGAATTATGATAAATTCGTACAATAAATAAAATTTCCATAAAATTAATGAATTTAAAAATAAAATGATTAAAATTAGAATTAAATTTATAATTATTATATTATTATAAATTAAGTTATTAAATTTATTCAATATAACTCAAGTGATTAATACAAATGTGGAAAAGAAAAAAATTATATTTTCTGAGATTTCTTTTAAAGAAATAGTAAAAAATATTAAATATAAAAAAATATTAGATTTTATAATATGAAAATTAACAGTTCATTATTCTACGAAATAAACTAAAAAATAAAATCATTCTAAAACGTGAGTAAAAAGTCAAAAGATTAATCTTAATAAAATTAATAACATATGTTATCAAAGATTTCTTAACTTATAACATAAAAATCTTAAAAAAGAAAGTTATTTATAAAATCAATCAACCTAATTCTTTAAATAACTTTAAAATCTAAATATGAGTTATAAGTAAACCTTGATTGAATATCAGTAGTTGAAAAGAAGAAGAAAAAATTTAAATGAATATATTATAAGCCCAAAAACTTCAATAGAGATTGACAATTCTTTTAAATAAATTTTCAATTATAAAATAGTTCATAAAAATTTAGATAAAATTTGAATGAATATTGATATTATAAATCTCATCATATTTCATCAATAATTTAAATTTATATGAAAAAATAATACTAATTTAAGTAATTTTATATACCTAAAAATTGTGCTATTAATAAATGATGTAAATTGCACCTATATAAAATAGAATTTAAAATAAACTAAAACAAAAGAAAAATTTAAGTATTATATAATAATAAGAATTTATAATACTCCTCACAATTCTGATCCTATAAACAAAAAAAATCTATTAATAGTAAAGGAAGGTAGCTATCTTATATGTATGACCTATTTAACCACCCCACAAGTGAATTTTTTCCACCTTTTAGAGGTGGGCTGACCATCAACCCCTAATGTAATATTTGGAGGAGGCCCTCCATCAGACGGAATTCCTTCCGCCTCATCCTGAGCCTCTTTTAATCGCCGTAATTTAATATAAAATTGAGTTCACGAAAATGTAGTACCTACTGTGTTCCAATGAGGGTTATTCGGATTACCAAATTGTCTGTAATTAGGGTGGGCCTCACTAGGGGAAGCCCCAATAAAGGTCGTACATATAAGATAACTACCTTGCCCCACAATTCTCCTTAAGATTTTACTCTTAAAGTATTCGGGATTAAAAATCAACAGTATGAAAACAGAAATCAAAAATCTAACAGGTAAATTTATCTTAAAGTGATGTCTTAATGACGAAAAGAAAAGAAATAAACATAAACGTGATATCTGAATTTTAAGAAATTCAGGTTTTCACTGTTTATGAATTAATATAGTTAAAATAAATATTATTAAATGTAAAGTAAATTTAAATTCATATTCGTTAACTAACTTGATAAAATAAACTATTAAATTTTCGTTATGATCTACTCTATTAACACACCATCCTAAAACATTAATAAACAATAGTATGATCCAAATAAGTCATGTCACTAGCTTTAGGATATTTATAAAGAATTTTATGGGAATTATTAAAAATAAGATTAATTTGAAATTAATTGGATGGACCTGTTTCTAATAATTTTTTATTATGAATTATTTTTTATAATATTGTTATTTTAATTTTAATAACTATAGTAAATTTTAAACAAATTTTTAATTTTAGTGGCAAGTCACATATAATGTAAAATTATATTTCTATATTAATTAATCCCAAAAATTATTCTTTTTAAATTTTAAACTTTTAAATAAAATTAACAATTTTATATTGTACGTTTAATATTATAATAAAAAACTATCAAAGGCAACAACAAACCTTTTTTAAATCATTAGGTACTGGGGGTTTCCTATCATCAACAGTGATGATAGTTGGCCCGTCAGGAATAACTTGGCGTGATATAAGTTCATAATATTTGGCAACTGAAGGATTAATACAAGAATTATCAACTGAAGAACTAGTCCTAGGCCCGGCGACATCGTTGCAAATTTCATTATTTATATTATTTATACATCTTACCTCCTGAGGTTTATTGAGAACTTCCGGAGGAGCCTCAAAGTCAAAATCTCTAAATGAAACTGAATTGGAAATAGTAACTGTTCTCTCCCTATGTTCTCTCAAATTATCCCTCTCTTTTTTACTAGTATCTGAAGGAATTTCATCTGTGATTATATCGCATAGAACAACATTAGAAAAAAAGAATATTTTAATAAATAATAAAAAAATAAAAGTTAAAAAAATAAATAGATGATCTAAGGTAAGATAATTAATTTTTCTTAAAATTAATTTATAAGATAGACTATTAAAATTAACTTGTAAATTATTAAATATACTTTTATAAAAAAATTTTGGAGGAAAAAATAATAATATTAAAATTCCAGCTAAAAATATAATAGGCAGATTTGTCCGAAGACGATAACTTAATAAGCAAAAGAAAAGTAATAAAATTAAATAAAAAATTTTAATTTTTGAAAATTCAAATTGTTTATTAATAAATAAAATTATTACAATTATAACTATATGAAAAATAAACTTAACTTCGAATTGATTCAAAAATTTAATGTAATAAATTAAAGAAGACTCTCTACCTCTTATTTGAGGTACTACAATACCCATAAAAGATATAATTACTAAAAGTATTCAAATTAGTAAAGTAAGGGTGAAAATTAGAAATAAAAATTAATTTGAAATTAATTAGATGGACCTGTTTCTAATATTAAAGAATAATTTTAAGTCGATATGAATTAAAATTTACAATGACAGTTATAATTTTATTAATAGTAATTATTTTGATCATATTTATAAATTTAATTTTTAAAGAATTCTATTTTTTAAATAAAAACCAATTTTTTTTATTTGAATGTGGTTTTGAGTCAATTAGATGGTATTTTAATAATATTAGTAATCATTTTTTTAAAATTGGCATTATTTTTATTACTTTTGACTTAGAGTTAATGTACTTTTTATTCTTTATTTTTAATTTAATTAATATAAAAATAATTTGGTTAATTTTTAACTTTATTTTTTTTACATTATTTCTAGAATTTTTTTTAAATACACTGTCTTGAAATATGTAGAATATTAGATTATGCCTGATGAATTAAAAATTCATTATTCTATGAAATAAATCTAAAATTTATAAGCACGTTTATTAAATTTATAAAAAGTAATTTTATTTACTTATTTATTTTAAATTCAAGAGTTTAACTTTTTATATGCTCTATAGGAATGGGTAATACAAATATCTTTAATTCCTAATAATTGAAATAACGACACATTTTAAAAAATTAATTAAAATAATCTTATAAAGTCAAAAGATTAATCTTAATAAAATTAATAACATATGTTATCAAAGATTTCTTAACTTATAACATAAAAATCTTAAAAAAGAAAGTTATTTATAAAATCAATCAACCTAATTCTTTAAATAACTTTAAAATCTAAATATGAGTTATAAGTAAACCTTGATTGAATATCAGTAGTTGAAAAGAAGAAGAAAAAATTTAAATGAATATATTATAAGCCCAAAAACTTCAATAGAGATTGACAATTCTTTTAAATAAATTTTCAATTATAAAATAGTTCATAAAAATTTAGATAAAATTTGAATGAATATTGATATTATAAATCTCATCATATTTCATCAATAATTTAAATTTATATGAAAAAATAATACTAATTTAAGTAATTTTATATACCTAAAAATTGTGCTATTAATAAATGATGTAAATTGCACCTATATAAAATAGAATTTAAAATAAACTAAAACAAAAGAAAAATTTAAGTATTATATAATAATAAGAATTTATAATACTCCTCACAATTCTGATCCTATAAACAAAAAAAATCTATTAATAGTAAAGGAAGGTAGCTATCTTATATGTATGACCTATTTAACCACCCCACAAGTGAATTTTTTCCACCTTTTAGAGGTGGGCTGACCATCAACCCCTAATGTAATATTTGGAGGAGGCCCTCCATCAGACGGAATTCCTTCCGCCTCATCCTGAGCCTCTTTTAATCGCCGTAATTTAATATAAAATTGAGTTCACGAAAATGTAGTACCTACTGTGTTCCAATGAGGGTTATTCGGATTACCAAATTGTCTGTAATTAGGGTGGGCCTCACTAGGGGAAGCCCCAATAAAGGTCGTACATATAAGATAACTACCTTGCCCCACAATTCTCCTTAAGATTTTACTCTTAAAGTATTCGGGATTAAAAATCAACAGTATGAAAACAGAAATCAAAAATCTAACAGGTAAATTTATCTTAAAGTGATGTCTTAATGACGAAAAGAAAAGAAATAAACATAAACGTGATATCTGAATTTTAAGAAATTCAGGTTTTCACTGTTTATGAATTAATATAGTTAAAATAAATATTATTAAATGTAAAGTAAATTTAAATTCATATTCGTTAACTAACTTGATAAAATAAACTATTAAATTTTCGTTATGATCTACTCTATTAACACACCATCCTAAAACATTAATAAACAATAGTATGATCCAAATAAGTCATGTCACTAGCTTTAGGATATTTATAAAGAATTTTATGGGAATTATTAAAAATAAGATTAATTTGAAATTAATTGGATGGACCTGTTTCTAATAATTTTTTATTATGAATTATTTTTTATAATATTGTTATTTTAATTTTAATAACTATAGTAAATTTTAAACAAATTTTTAATTTTAGTGGCAAGTCACATATAATGTAAAATTATATTTCTATATTAATTAATCCCAAAAATTATTCTTTTTAAATTTTAAACTTTTAAATAAAATTAACAATTTTATATTGTACGTTTAATATTATAATAAAAAACTATCAAAGGCAACAACAAACCTTTTTTAAATCATTAGGTACTGGGGGTTTCCTATCATCAACAGTGATGATAGTTGGCCCGTCAGGAATAACTTGGCGTGATATAAGTTCATAATATTTGGCAACTGAAGGATTAATACAAGAATTATCAACTGAAGAACTAGTCCTAGGCCCGGCGACATCGTTGCAAATTTCATTATTTATATTATTTATACATCTTACCTCCTGAGGTTTATTGAGAACTTCCGGAGGAGCCTCAAAGTCAAAATCTCTAAATGAAACTGAATTGGAAATAGTAACTGTTCTCTCCCTATGTTCTCTCAAATTATCCCTCTCTTTTTTACTAGTATCTGAAGGAATTTCATCTGTGATTATATCGCATAGAACAACATTAGAAAAAAAGAATATTTTAATAAATAATAAAAAAATAAAAGTTAAAAAAATAAATAGATGATCTAAGGTAAGATAATTAATTTTTCTTAAAATTAATTTATAAGATAGACTATTAAAATTAACTTGTAAATTATTAAATATACTTTTATAAAAAAATTTTGGAGGAAAAAATAATAATATTAAAATTCCAGCTAAAAATATAATAGGCAGATTTGTCCGAAGACGATAACTTAATAAGCAAAAGAAAAGTAATAAAATTAAATAAAAAATTTTAATTTTTGAAAATTCAAATTGTTTATTAATAAATAAAATTATTACAATTATAACTATATGAAAAATAAACTTAACTTCGAATTGATTCAAAAATTTAATGTAATAAATTAAAGAAGACTCTCTACCTCTTATTTGAGGTACTACAATACCCATAAAAGATATAATTACTAAAAGTATTCAAATTAGTAAAGTAAGGGTGAAAATTAGAAATAAAAATTAATTTGAAATTAATTAGATGGACCTGTTTCTAATATTAAAGAATAATTTTAAGTCGATATGAATTAAAATTTACAATGACAGTTATAATTTTATTAATAGTAATTATTTTGATCATATTTATAAATTTAATTTTTAAAGAATTCTATTTTTTAAATAAAAACCAATTTTTTTTATTTGAATGTGGTTTTGAGTCAATTAGATGGTATTTTAATAATATTAGTAATCATTTTTTTAAAATTGGCATTATTTTTATTACTTTTGACTTAGAGTTAATGTACTTTTTATTCTTTATTTTTAATTTAATTAATATAAAAATAATTTGGTTAATTTTTAACTTTATTTTTTTTACATTATTTCTAGAATTTTTTTTAAATACACTGTCTTGAAATATGTAGAATATTAGATTATGCCTGATGAATTAAAAATTCATTATTCTATGAAATAAATCTAAAATTTATAAGCACGTTTATTAAATTTATAAAAAGTAATTTTATTTACTTATTTATTTTAAATTCAAGAGTTTAACTTTTTATATGCTCTATAGGAATGGGCAATACAAATATCTTTAATTCCTAATAATTGAAATAAACGACACATTTTAAAAAATTAATTAAAATAATCTTATAAAGTCAAAAGATTAATCTTAATAAAATTAATAACATATGTTATCAAAGATTTCTTAACTTATAACATAAAAATCTTAAAAAAGAAAGTTATTTATAAAATCAATCAACCTAATTCTTTAAATAACTTTAAAATCTAAATATGAGTTATAAGTAAACCTTGATTGAATATCAGTAGTTGAAAAGAAGAAGAAAAAATTTAAATGAATATATTATAAGCCCAAAAACTTCAATAGAGATTGACAATTCTTTTAAATAAATTTTCAATTATAAAATAGTTCATAAAAATTTAGATAAAATTTGAATGAATATTGATATTATAAATCTCATCATATTTCATCAATAATTTAAATTTATATGAAAAAATAATACTAATTTAAGTAATTTTATATACCTAAAAATTGTGCTATTAATAAATGATGTAAATTGCACCTATATAAAATAGAATTTAAAATAAACTAAAACAAAAGAAAAATTTAAGTATTATATAATAATAAGAATTTATAATACTCCTCACAATTCTGATCCTATAAACAAAAAAAATCTATTAATAGTAAAGGAAGGTAGCTATCTTATATGTATGACCTATTTAACCACCCCACAAGTGAATTTTTTCCACCTTTTAGAGGTGGGCTGACCATCAACCCCTAATGTAATATTTGGAGGAGGCCCTCCATCAGACGGAATTCCTTCCGCCTCATCCTGAGCCTCTTTTAATCGCCGTAATTTAATATAAAATTGAGTTCACGAAAATGTAGTACCTACTGTGTTCCAATGAGGGTTATTCGGATTACCAAATTGTCTGTAATTAGGGTGGGCCTCACTAGGGGAAGCCCCAATAAAGGTCGTACATATAAGATAACTACCTTGCCCCACAATTCTCCTTAAGATTTTACTCTTAAAGTATTCGGGATTAAAAATCAACAGTATGAAAACAGAAATCAAAAATCTAACAGGTAAATTTATCTTAAAGTGATGTCTTAATGACGAAAAGAAAAGAAATAAACATAAACGTGATATCTGAATTTTAAGAAATTCAGGTTTTCACTGTTTATGAATTAATATAGTTAAAATAAATATTATTAAATGTAAAGTAAATTTAAATTCATATTCGTTAACTAACTTGATAAAATAAACTATTAAATTTTCGTTATGATCTACTCTATTAACACACCATCCTAAAACATTAATAAACAATAGTATGATCCAAATAAGTCATGTCACTAGCTTTAGGATATTTATAAAGAATTTTATGGGAATTATTAAAAATAAGATTAATTTGAAATTAATTGGATGGACCTGTTTCTAATAATAAATTAAATATAAATTGTGAATTTATAAAAAATTTTATTATTTATAAAATAACTATAGTCTATGAATAAATTACTAACTTCCTGCTGACTATGTTTTATTTTGTAAATAAAATTACTAAGGAATTATAAAAATAAAATTAAATATTTAAGATTTATAATAAAATAATCCTAAAAACATCAAAGACAATATAATCTTTTAAATCACTAGGTCAGGGGGTTTCCTATCATCAACAGTCATGATAGTTGCCCCATTAGGAATAACTTCACACAAAACAATATTACAAAACAAAAATTAATGAGATTATTTAGTTAATAATTGTCGTATAATAAGTCTTATTTACTTTTTATGATTTTAAATAATATCCTTATTATTAAGAATCATAAAAAGTAAATAAGACTTAAAATTTGTGAGATCTCTAAATAAGGTGATTCAACAGGCTTACCTCCTAATCATATTAAAATGATATTAATTAAAATAAAATTAAAATTTATTCTTTTTACTATTTTATTAAAATTTAAAACTAAACAATTTATATAAACTATTAAAAAAATGGATAGTAGTGATAAAAAAAATAAGATTACTCCACCTAGTTTTCTTGGGATTGCACGTAAAATAGCATAATATTGTAAAAAATATCATTCTGGCTGAATATGAATAGGAGAAATCATAGAATTAGCTAAAATAAAATTTTCGGGGTCTCTTAATTTAAAAGAATAAACTAATGAAAAAATAAACAAAATCAAAATTATTAAAAAATTTAAAAAATCTTTTATTAAATAATTTAAAGAAAATTCTAATTTAATTAAATTATTAAAAAATCCTAAAGGATTTCTTGAACCTGAATAATGAAGGACAATTATATGAAAAAAAATTATAACCAATAGAAATACAGGAGCTATAAAATGAATAGAAAAAAACAATTTCAAAGTAATAATTGAAACAAAATAACCCCCTCAAATTCACTGAACTAATTGTTGTCCTCATGGTAAAGTTCTAAGTAAATTAGTGATAACTGTTGCCCCTCAAAGACTTATTTGGCCTCAAGGTAATACATACCCTAAAAATGAGATTATTATTAGTAAAATTAAAATTAATCAACCTAATATTCAAACAAGTTTTAAATTTAAATATGAATTATAAACAAATCCTTTAATTAAATGAAGATAAATAAATAAAAAAATAAAAGAAGAAAAATTTAAATGAACATAATGTAATATTGAGCCAAAAAAAACTTCAATATGGATTAATCATAATCTTTTAAATGAGGTTTCTCTGTTATCATAAAATAATGTCAATAAAAATCCAGATAAAATTTGAATAAATATTAATATAATTAATAATCTTCCAATATTTCATCAATAGTTTAAATTTATGGGAGAAAATAATGTAATTTTTAATGACTTATTTATTAAAAAATTAATTTAAATTATATAAAATACTATTTTTTATTAAATAGTTTCTTTAAAATAAATTAAATTTAGCAAGGAATAAACAATAGATTGAATTATGGCTACCCCTATTTCAAAATAAATTAATACAATAATTAAAAATAAAAATTTTAATGTTATTAAATTTAATAGATTAATTATCACATGTCCAGCAATTAAGTTACATATTAATCGCAACCTTAATGTTAAGGGTCGAATAAATTGCCTTAATAATTCTGTAATAATTAAAAAAAATCATAAAAATAAAGGAGCTCTAAAAGGTAGCAAGTTTCTAAGTAATAATTTTGAAAATTTAGCTAAAAAAGAAAAAAATATTGTACCCCAAATTAGCAGACTAACAAAAATATTGTTTGTAAAATAACATCCCAATGATCAAAAATAAGGTAATAAGCCAAAAAAATTTATTAAGATTAAACAAAAAATTAAAACTTCAAATAACTGAAAATTAAAAATAAATTTATTAATTCAATTTATTTTAATAATTAATAAAATAAACAAAATTAAAATAAAATATGAAATAAATCTAAATTTTAAAAATTGAAAAGGAGATAAAATTTAAAAATATAAATGAAAATTAATATTAAATTTAAATGAATAATTCAACAAAAGAGATTTTTTTTCATTTTGCAAATGAAGTTTCTTCTTTAAATAATTTTTATGAAAATATGGTTTAATAATTTAATTTGTAAAATTAAAAAATCAAGCTTTACTAAATACTTAAAAGAATAATAAATAAAATAAATAAGCTTATTTTTTTAAAATAAATTTTTAAAAAATAAACATATTTAAAATTTATTAAATATACAAATAATTCTTCTTTCATAAAAATCTTAAATATTAATAATTGATTTGAAAAAAGATTATTTATATAATTTAAAAAAAAATATAAATTTATAAAATTTAAGTTTAAAAAAAAGAAAAATAAAAACATAATTATTAATAGTCTAAAACAATTTGAAAAAAAATAATATTTTCTTATATTTATAATTCACAATAATCTGAAAAAATTAAAAATTAAAATATATTTAATATTTAATATAAGTAAGTTTGAAAAAAATTTATATGAGAATAATAAACAAAATTTTTTTCTTAGTAGAATAAAATATAAACGTTTTATATAAAGTAGGGTGAAAATTAATGTAAATAAATATATAATTAAGAAAAAAATTTTGTTTATTATTCTCATATAAATTAAAATTTCTTTTGAAAAAAATAAACAAGTAAAGAAAAATCTACTAAAATTTAAAAATATAATATAAAATATAGTTATTTTATAAAATATTTTAAAGGATATTGTGATTTTAAAAAAGTTTTGACTAAATATTATTATAATAGAAAAACCGAATAAAATAAAGAAAAATCTTTTCAAAAAAGCATGGGATAAAAGATGGAATATTATTAAGCCTGCTCATAAAGAAGAAAAGGAAATTATTAAAAATCCTAGCTGTCTTAAAGTTGAAAAAGCAATAATTTTCTTAATATCTTTAGAAAGTAAGGCTCTATATGAGCCTAAAACTATAGTAATTAATCCAAGTAATAATATACTTTTTTTAAAAAAAATATTAAATAAAGGTATTTTAAATTTTATAAAAATATATAAACCTGAGGTAACTAAAGTTCTAGAATGTACTAATGCAGAAACAGGAGTTGGAGCAGCTATAGCAGCAGGTAATCATGAATTAAAAGGAAATTGTGAGCTTTTAGTAATCCCCAAAATTAAAATTATTAAAATAAAATAATAATGCTCAATTTTAATAAATAAAAATAATATAATTATAATAAAAGTGTCTCCAATGCGATTAGAAATAAAAGTTAACTTTCTTCCTCTAAGTCTATTTCAATTATAATAAAATAAAATTAATATGTATGAAGTAATGCCTAAAAACTCTCATCTTAAAATTAAAGTTAAAAAATTTTCTCTAACTAATAATATAATCATTCTTAAACAAAATAGTCATATTAAAATTTTAAAATAATTAAAAGATAGATTTTTTATCATGTAAATATTTGAAAATATTAAAATATTTTTAAAAATTAATATTAATCTAATTATAAAAATTAATCTAAATAAACTAATATTAATCTCTATATTTAAAAACTGATTAATTTTGGCAATTTTTAATTTTAAAGTAATTAAAGGAAAACATATAAATATTAAATTTTAAATATTAATTTAAAGATTAAATCTTTATATGCTATAAAACATTCAAATTTTATGAATTAAATTTTAAATTTAAGATTATAAAACAAAGTATTTTAAGTCCTTTCGTACTAAAAAATTACAATCAATACTATTTTTATAGAAACCAAACTACTTTTCAGTGTTTTAAACTCAGCTCACAAATAATTAAAAACGAACAGTTTAAATTAAAAATTTTTTAAATTTATTTTTTTAAGTCAACATCGAGGTCATATTACCCCTTTAAATAAAGGAGATTTTAAGCTGTTATCCCTAAGGTATTTAAATTAAATATATTGAAAATTTAAAAAATTTATTAATTTAAAAACCCAATTTAAGTTATAATAATTTATTTTTAAATCTTAGGGTCTTCTCGTAATAAATTAAAAAATTTTATTTTCAAAATTTATATAATTTCAATAATTAAAAATAAAAAAAATTATAACAGTTATTTCTTTCAGTCAAGAACTCTTTTAAAGATCTATGGATTTTGCTACTTTTAAGTAATCACGCTAAAACTGCTATTTATAAAAACAGTGAGCAGAAATATTTTAAATTAATAAAAAAATGTTTTTAGAAAACAGTCAGTTATAATACTTAGTTCTTTAGTTTTAAAATAATTTTAAAATATATTTAAATTTTTTTACTAATTTTTATATAATTTATTTTTTATTGAATATTTATGAATAATACTTATAATTTAACTTATAAGAGGAATATAAATAGGTATAATTAAAATTTTATTTTTTATAATGAATATTTAAATAATATTTATTTTTTATAATAAAATTTAGAATATAAAATTTTAATTTCTATTTTAATAAAGTTTTATAAAAATAAAATTCAAATACACCAGAAAAACTAAATAATTTTTATAATTTTAAGTTTAGACTAAAAAAGTCATAAGACTCATAATCTTAAAATTTAAGCTTATAATATAAGTAAAAAAAGTGTTGTTGCATATATTTTTGTCAAAAATAAGGATATTTTACAAATAAATATCTAATTTAAGTGAAACCACATATAATTTCCAATTATATAAATATTATTAGATACTGCTTACAAAAAAGATTAAATTGAAAATTTAATTAATAAGTAAGCATTAGCAAGTTTACTGTCCTCCGTGAATCATAAAAATATTGGATCTTATTATTTTATTTCAAGTTTATGAAGGGGTCTACTAGGTTTAAGGTTTAGAATGTTTATTCGGATAAATTTAACTTCATTAAATTTAAGAATATTAAAAAGTAATTATTATTTAAGATTTTATAATACTTCTGTCACGTCACATGCTTTATTAATAATTTTTTTTATAATTATACCTGCTTTAATTGGGGGTTTTGGAAATTGAATATTACCTTTATTACTTATATGCTCGGATTTAATTTATCCTCGAGTAAATAGACTATCTTTTTGAATTCTTCCTTTTAGATTATGATTTATAATCATAAGTTTAATAATTGAAGCAGGGGCAGGAGTTGGCTGAACTTTATACCCCCCTTTAAGAAGTGAGGGGAATCTGTCTAATAATATAGACTTTATTATTTTTTCGTTACATTTAGCAGGGATTTCATCCATTTTAAGAAGAATTAATTTCTTAGTGACTATTATTATCTCACGTTTTAACTCAATATCTTGAGATCGAGTACCTTTATTTGTGTGAAGAATAGTAACAACTATCCTATTACTAATTATTAGGCTTCCTGTTTTAGCCGCAGCCATTACTATACTTTTAACGGATCGTAATTTAAATACCTCTTTTTACAATCCTTTAGGAGGGGGTGATCCTGTGCTATTTCAGCATTTATTTTGATTTTTTGGGCATCCTGAGGTTTATATTTTAATTTTACCCGCTTTTGGAATTATTTCTCATGTGATGATAATTTTAAGAGGTAAAAAATTTGCATTTGGATATTTAGGTATAATTTATGCCATACTTAGAATTGGTGTATTAGGCTGTGTTGTGTGAGCTCATCACATATTTACTATTGGTCTTGATGTTGATAGTCGATCTTATTTTACAGCTGCTACAATGGTAATTGCTGTTCCAACTGGTATTAAAATTTTTTCATGACTGTCAACTATACATGGATCCATAATTTTTATAAATAATTCACTAATTTTATGAGCTTTAGGGTTTTTAATTCTATTTACTTTTGGAGGCTTAACAGGAGTGACATTAAGAAGAAGAAGATTAGATTTATTATTACATGATACTTATTTTGTAGTAGGGCATTTTCATTTTGTTCTTTCTATAGGAGCAGTGTTTGGGATCATGTCAGGTCTAAACTTGTGATTTCCTTTAATTTTTGGTTTAAATCAAAATTTAATTCAAATGAATATTATTTTTTGATTAATATTTTTAGGAGTTAATATAACTTTTATTTCACATCATTTTTTAGGTTTAAATGGTATACCTCGTCGATATGGAGATTATCTAGATTTCTTTAGTTTCAGCACTTTAATTAGCTCAATAGGGGCATATATTAGGATAATAAGATTACTCTTATTAATTTTTTCATTAATTGACAGAATTAACTCTCCAAAATGTATTCTTCATTATAATTATTATAATTCAGAAATACTTCTAGCACTCACACCTAGAGAGCACGTAAAAAATCAAACTTTTGAATTTAAATTAGAAATGAGTTTCAATTAATTTCAAAGAATTTTGTTTTTAATAAATACCATAAAACTCTTTATAAAAGTTTTAAAACTAGGAACATGATTGATTTAAGTTTATCCCCAAATGAATTTTATTTTTTTTTTTTTTAGATTTAGGGTAACTATTAGCCCATTGAGTAATGTTAGGGGGAACCCTTCATCAAACCAAATCTTCACTCCTCCTCCATCTCCTCCTGGTTTAGTTACCGTAACAACGTAAAATTTAAGCTCACAAAAAGGTAATACCCTATGCCAGTAAAGGTATGCAGGTTATTAAATTGCCTAAAGTGAGAGTAGGGCTCTCTAAGGAGGATTCCGTATATAAAGGTCAATACTCTGCTATACAATTAATGTATTAATAGATTTCTAAGTTTATAGGATCAAAATAATTACTATTAATAAAATTATAACTGTCATTGTAAATTTTAATTCATATCGACTTAAAATTATTCTTTAATATTAGAAACATGTGTCCATCTAATTAATTTCAAATTAATTTTTATTTCTAATTTTCACCCTTACTTTACTAATTTGAATAACTTTTAGTAATTATATCTTTTATGGGTATTGTAGTACCTCAAATAAGAGGTAGAGAGTCTTCTTTAATTTATTACATTAAATTTTTGAATCAATTCGAAGTTAAGTTTATTTTTCATATAGTTATAATTGTAATAAATTTATTTATTAATAAACAATTTGAATTTTCAAAAAATAAAATTTTTTATTTAATTTTATTACTTTTCTTTTGCTTATTAAGTTATCGTCTTCGGACAAAATCTGCCTATTATATTTTTAGCTGGAATTTTAATATTATTATTTTTTCCTCCAAAATTTTTTTATAAAAGTATATTTAATAATTTACAAGTTAATTTTAATAGTCTTATCTTATAAAATTAATTTTAAGAAAAATTAATTATCTTACCTAAGATCATCTATTTATTTTTTAACTTTTATTTTTTTATTATTTATTAAAATATTCTTTTTTTCTAATGTTGTTCTATGCGATATAATCACAGATGAAATTCCTTCAGATACTAGTAAAAAAGAGAGGGATAATTTGAGAGAACATAGGGAGAGAACAGTTACTATTTCCAATTCAGTTTCATTTAGAGATTTTGACTTTGAGGCTCCTCCGGAAGTTCTCAATAAACCTCAGGAGGTAAGATGTATAAATAATATAAATAATGAAATTTGCAACGATGTCGCCGGGCCTAGGATCTAGTTCTTCAGTTGATAATTCTTGTATTAATCCTTCAGTTGCCAAATATTATGAACTTATATCACGCCAAGTTATTCCTGACGGGCCAACTATCATCACTGTTGATGATAGGAAACCCCCAGTACCTAATGATTTAAAAAAGGTTTGTTGTTGCCTTTGATAGTTTTTTATTATAATATTAAACGTACAATATAAAATTGTTAATTTTATTTAAAAGTTTAAAATTTAAAAAGAATAATTTTTGGATTAATTAATATAGAAATATAATTTTACATTATATGTGACTTGCCACTAAAATTAAAAATTTGTTTAAAATTTACTATAGTTATTAAAATTAAAATAACAATATTATAAAAAATAATTCATAATAAAAAATTATTAGAACAGTCATCAATTAATTTCAAATTAATCTTATTTTTAATAATTCCCATAAAATCTTTTATAAATATCCTAAAGCTAGTGACATGACTTATTTGGATCATACTATTGTTTATTAATGTTTTAGGATGGTGTGTTAATAGAGTAGATCATAACGAAAATTTAATAGTTTATTTTATCAAGTTAGTTAACGAATATGAATTTAAATTTACTTTACATTTAATAATATTTATTTTAACTATATTAATTCATAAACAGTGAAAACCTGAATTTCTTAAAATTCAGATATCACGTTTATGTTTATTTCTTTTCTTTTCGTCATTAAGACATCACTTTAAGATAAATTTACCTGTTAGATTTTTGATTTCTGTTTTCATACTGTTGATTTTTAATCCCGAATACTTTAAGAGTAAAATCTTAAGGAGAATTGTGGGGCAAGGTAGTTATCTTATATGTACGACCTTTATTGGGGCTTCCCCTAGTGAGGCCCACCCTAATTACAGACAATTTGGTAATCCGAATAACCCTCATTGGAACACAGGTACTACATTTTCGTGAACTCATTTTATATTAAATTACGGCGATTAAAAGAGGCTCAGGATGAGGCGGAAGGAATTCCGTCTGATGGAGGGCCTCCTCCAAATATTACATTAGGGGTTGATGGTCAGCCCACCTCTAAAAGGTGGAAAAAATTCACTTGTGGGGTGGTTAAATAGGTCATACATATAAGATAGCTACCTTCCTTTACTATTAATAGATTTTTTTTGTTTATAGGATCAGAATTGTGAGGAGTATTATAAATTCTTATTATTATATAATACTTAAATTTTTCTTTTGTTTTAGTTTATTTTAAATTCTATTTTATATAGGTGCAATTTACATCATTTATTAATAGCACAATTTTTAGGTATATAAAATTACTTAAATTAGTATTATTTTTTCATATAAATTTAAATTATTGATGAAATATGATGAGATTTATAATATCAATATTCATTCAAATTTTATCTAAATTTTTATGAACTATTTTATAATTGAAAATTTATTTAAAAGAATTGTCAATCTCTATTGAAGTTTTTGGGCTTATAATATATTCATTTAAATTTTTTCTTCTTCTTTTCAACTACTGATATTCAATCAAGGTTTACTTATAACTCATATTTAGATTTTAAAGTTATTTAAAGAATTAGGTTGATTGATTTTATAAATAACTTTCTTTTTTAAGATTTTTATGTTATAAGTTAAGAAATCTTTGATAACATATGTTATTAATTTTATTAAGATTAATCTTTTGACTTTATAAGATTATTTTAATTAATTTTTTAAAATGTGTCGTTATTTCAATTATTAGGAATTAAAGATATTTGTATTACCCATTCCTATAGAGCATATAAAAAGTTAAACTCTTGAATTTAAAATAAATAAGTAAATAAAATTACTTTTTATAAATTTAATAAACGTGCTTATAAATTTTAGATTTATTTCATAGAATAATGAATTTTTAATTCATCAGGCATAATCTAATATTCTACATATTTCAAGACAGTGTATTTAAAAAAAATTCTAGAAATAATGTAAAAAAAATAAAGTTAAAAATTAACCAAATTATTTTTATATTAATTAAATTAAAAATAAAGAATAAAAAGTACATTAACTCTAAGTCAAAAGTAATAAAAATAATGCCAATTTTAAAAAAATGATTACTAATATTATTAAAATACCATCTAATTGACTCAAAACCACATTCAAATAAAAAAAATTGGTTTTTATTTAAAAAATAGAATTCTTTAAAAATTAAATTTATAAATATGATCAAAATAATTACTATTAATAAAATTATAACTGTCATTGTAAATTTTAATTCATATCGACTTAAAATTATTCTTTAATATTAGAAACAGGTCCATCTAATTAATTTCAAATTAATTTTTATTTCTAATTTTCACCCTTACTTTACTAATTTGAATACTTTTAGTAATTATATCTTTTATGGGTATTGTAGTACCTCAAATAAGAGGTAGAGAGTCTTCTTTAATTTATTACATTAAATTTTTGAATCAATTCGAAGTTAAGTTTATTTTTCATATAGTTATAATTGTAATAATTTTATTTATTAATAAACAATTTGAATTTTCAAAAATTAAAATTTTTTATTTAATTTTATTACTTTTCTTTTGCTTATTAAGTTATCGTCTTCGGACAAATCTGCCTATTATATTTTTAGCTGGAATTTTAATATTATTATTTTTTCCTCCAAAATTTTTTTATAAAAGTATATTTAATAATTTACAAGTTAATTTTAATAGTCTATCTTATAAATTAATTTTAAGAAAAATTAATTATCTTACCTTAGATCATCTATTTATTTTTTTAACTTTTATTTTTTTATTATTTATTAAAATATTCTTTTTTTCTAATGTTGTTCTATGCGATATAATCACAGATGAAATTCCTTCAGATACTAGTAAAAAAGAGAGGGATAATTTGAGAGAACATAGGGAGAGAACAGTTACTATTTCCAATTCAGTTTCATTTAGAGATTTTGACTTTGAGGCTCCTCCGGAAGTTCTCAATAAACCTCAGGAGGTAAGATGTATAAATAATATAAATAATGAAATTTGCAACGATGTCGCCGGGCCTAGGACTAGTTCTTCAGTTGATAATTCTTGTATTAATCCTTCAGTTGCCAAATATTATGAACTTATATCACGCCAAGTTATTCCTGACGGGCCAACTATCATCACTGTTGATGATAGGAAACCCCCAGTACCTAATGATTTAAAAAAGGTTTGTTGTTGCCTTTGATAGTTTTTTATTATAATATTAAACGTACAATATAAAATTGTTAATTTTATTTAAAAGTTTAAAATTTAAAAAGAATAATTTTTGGGATTAATTAATATAGAAATATAATTTTACATTATATGTGACTTGCCACTAAAATTAAAAATTTGTTTAAAATTTACCATAATTATTAAAATTAAAATAATTAAGGGTAATACTTTTAATCAAAATGTGAATATTAAATGGTCATAGCGAATTCGAGGAAAACATGAACGAATTAATAGTATTAAAAATAAAGATAAACATAATAATAAACTTATTATTTTTAAATAAATAAATCATATAATTCTTATTATAAAAATTATAGTATTATACTCCCTTAAAAAAATAAAAATAAATATGACTCTTCTTAACTCAATATTATAACCCCTAACAAGTTCCCTCTCTCCTTCAGACAAATCTATAGGTGAGCGTTGACATTCAAGAATACTTAAAAAAAAAAAAATAAATATTAAATTTACATTAATTACAGAAAATTGATTAATAAGAGTTAATGAGGCTTTATTAGTAATTATAAAAGGAGTTACAATTAATAATAAGATTAAAATTTCAAAACTTAGGGATTGTCTTACACCTCGAGCTCCTCCTAAATATCTGAATTTATTTAAGGATGTTCAACCAATTATTAAAATAAAATAACTTAATATTCCAAAAATTAGTAAAATTCATAAAAAAAAATGATTTTTATTAATAAAAGAAAAAAAAGGATAAATAAATCATAGAAATAAGGAAATAATCAATATTAAAATTCTTGTAATTATTAAAAATAGAACTATTCTATTTAAAGGTAAAATTAAAAATTTTTTCAGTAATTTAATACCATCTAAAATTGGCTGTAGGATGCCAATTATTCTAGTCTTATTAGGGCCTAACCGTATTTGAGATAGTCTTAAAACTTTACGTTCTATCAAAGTAAAATATGCAATTGCTAATAGTATAAAAATTAATTTAATAAAGTTATTTATTAATATTAGAAATTGCTGTCTAATTAATTTCAAATTAATTTTTTTTTTTTCTAAACTAAATTTTTAAAATCAGAGATATTTAAAACTTAAATTTTATCTACTAAATTATTTAATAATATAAATTTAAATTTAAATAAGGATTTAAAAAAGATTATATTGTCTTTGATGTTTTTAGAATTGTTTTATTATAAATCTTAAATATTTAATTTTATTTTTATAATTCCTTAGTAATTTTATTTACAAAATAAAACATAGTCAGCAGGAAGTTAGTAATTTATTCATAGACTATAGTTATTTTATAAATAATAAAATTTTTTATAAATTCACAATTTATATTTAATTTATTATTAGAAACAGGTCCATCCAATTAATTTCAAATTAATCTTATTTTTAATAATTCCCATAAAATTCTTTATAAATATCCTAAAGCTAGTGACATGACTTATTTGGATCATACTATTGTTTATTAATGTTTTAGGATGGTGTGTTAATAGAGTAGATCATAACGAAAATTTAATAGTTTATTTTATCAAGTTAGTTAACGAGTATGAATTTAAATTTACTTTACATTTAATAATATTTATTTTAACTATATTAATTCATAAACAGTGAAAACCTGAATTTCTTAAAATTCAGATATCACGTTTATGTTTATTTCTTTTCTTTTCGTCATTAAGACATCACTTTAAGATAAATTTACCTGTTAGATTTTTGATTTCTGTTTTCATACTGTTGATTTTTAATCCCAAATACTTTAAGAGTAAAATCTTAAGGAGAATTGTGGGGCAAGGTAGCTATCTTATATGTACGACCTTTATTGGGGCTTCCCCTAGTGAGGCCCACCCTAATTACAGACAATTTGGTAATCCGAATAACCCTCATTGGAACACAGTAGGTACTACATTTTCGTGAACTCAATTTTATATTAAATTACGGCGATTAAAAGAGCTCAGGATGAGGCGGAAGGAATTCCGTCTGATGGAGGGCCTCCTCCAAATATTACATTAGGGGTTGATGGTCAGCCCACCTCTAAAAGGTGGAAAAAATTCACTTGTGGGGTGGTTAAATAGGTCATACATATAAGATAGCTACCTTCCTTTACTATTAATAGATTTTTTTTGTTTATAGGATCAGAATTGTGAGGAGTATTATAAATTCTTATTATTATATAATACTTAAATTTTTCTTTTGTTTTAGTTTATTTTAAATTCTATTTTATATAGGTGCAATTTACATCATTTATTAATAGCACAATTTTTAGGTATATAAAATTACTTAAATTAGTATTATTTTTTCATATAAATTTAAATTATTGATGAAATATGATGAGATTTATAATATCAATATTCATTCAAATTTTATCTAAATTTTTATGAACTATTTTATAATTGAAAATTTATTTAAAAGAATTGTCAATCTCTATTGAAGTTTTTGGGCTTATAATATATTCATTTAAATTTTTTCTTCTTCTTTTCAACTACTGATATTCAATCAAGGTTTACTTATAACTCATATTTAGATTTTAAAGTTATTTAAAGAATTAGGTTGATTGATTTTATTTTTTATGAGTAGGAATTAATTGGAGACCTATTTTATATACAAGTTTAGAGTAAATTAATTTAGCACCAGCATCTACTGTTCAAAAGTAGTATTTTTATTAATACATTAG